TTTGATAGTAAATGAACTCGTTTGAATTGTTGTTCATATTGAAATGAATCCAAATTAATAAGGAGCTGGTCAATGATACTCGAATATGTACTTGTTTTGAGTGCCTATTTATTTTCTATTGGTATCTATGGATTGATCACGAGCCGAAATATGGTTAGGGCCCTTATGTGTCTTGAACTTATACTGAATGCAGTTAATATGAATTTCGTAACATTTTCGGATTTTTTTGATAGTCGACAATTCAAAGGAAATATTTTCTCCATTTTTGTTATAGCTATTGCAGCTGCAGAAGCCGCTATTGGGCTAGCTATTGTTTCGTCAATTTCTCGTAACAGAAAATCAATTCGTATCAATCAATCGAATTTATTGAATAAATAAAATGAATAAATTTAGACTATTCATTAATTGAAATTATCATCAACCTCAATTAGTATGATTTTCAATCAGCATGTATGATACATAGATTTGAGAAAAAAAGGGAAAATCAAAGTATCTTGGCCCAATTTCATGAGTCAATCCAGAATTAGATTGATTGGAAAAATTCTGGTAAAATCATTGATTCATCTGGTGTCTAAATATATGATTCATTTATAAGTTTACTAGATCGAAAATTGTTGGCATTCAAAAAGTTATAGATCCAATGTCACATTCAGTAAAAATGGATGATACCTGTATAGGATGTACTCAATGTGTCCGAGCCTGCCCAACAGATGTATTAGAAATGATACCTTGGGATGGATGTAAAGAAAAAAGCAAATTGCTTCTGCTCCAAGAACAGAAGACTGTGTCGGTTGTAAGCGATGTGAATCCGCCTGCCCGACGGATTTTTTGAGCGTTCGGGTTTATTTATGGCACGAAACAACTCGAAGTATGGGTCTAGCTTATTAATACGTTCCAAAAAAAACCACTTAAATACATTTTGAATACAGTTGATTTTTTTTACCGACAAAAACCCGTGTTCAAAAACAGAAAATAGAATCATTTTTTTTCTTTTTTAGCACGGGTTTTTTTGTCCAAGTGTATCTTGTCTTTACCACGAATTTTTTTCCTTGGTTAACAATAATTGTAGTTTTGCCGATATTGGCAGGTTCTTTTATTTTCTTTCTCCCCCATAGAGGAAATTGAGTAATTAGGTGGTATACTATATGTAGATGTGTATTAGAGCTTCTTTTAACAACCTATACATTCTGTTCTCATTTCCAATTGGACGATCCATTAACTCAATTAGCAGAGGATTATAAATGGATCAATTTTTTTGATTTGAATTGGAGATTGGGGGTAGATGGACTTTCTATAGGACCTATTTTACTGACGGGATTTATTACCACTTTAGCTATTTTAGCGGCTTGGCCAATTACTCGGGATTCCCGATTATTCCATTTTCTGATGTTAGCAATGTACAGCGCTCAAATAGGATTATTTTCTTCTCGAGACCTTTGACTTTTTTTCATCATGTGGGAGTTAGAATGAATTCCCGTTTATCTACTTCTATCGATGTGGGGGGGAAAGAAACGTCTCTATTCAGCTACAAAGTTCATTTTTTATACTGCGGGAGGTTCTATTTTTTTATTAATAGGGGTTTTAGGTATTGGTTTATATGGTTCTAATGAACCAACATTCCATTTTGAAACATTAGCTAATCAATCGTATCCTGCGGCACTAGAAATAATATTCTATATTGGATTTCTTATTGCTTTTGCTGTCAAATCACCGATTATACCCTTACATACATGGTTACCAGACACCCATGGGGAGGCACATTATAGTACTTGTATGCTTCTAGCTGGAATTTGATTCAAAATGGGAGCCTACGGGTTGATTCGGATCAATATGGAAATTGGACCCCACGCCCATTCCCTATTTTCGCCCTGGTTGATTACAATAGGCGCAATACAAATAATCTATGCAGCTTCAACATCTCCGGGTCAACGTAATTTCAAAAATAGAATAGCCTATTCCTCTATATCTCATATGGGTTTCATAATTATTGGAATTGGCTCTATAACCGATACGGGACTCAATGGAGCCATTTTACAAATAATCTCTCATGGCTTTATTGGGGCTGCTCTTTTTTTCCTGGCAGGAACGAGTTATGATAGAATACGTCTTCTTTATCTTGACGAAATGGGTGGAATGGCTATCCCCCTCCCCAAAAAATTGACGATGTTCAGTATCTTATCGATGGCCTCTCTTGCATTACCGGGCATGAGCGGTTTTGTTGCAGAATTCTGAGTATTTTTAGGAATAATTACTAGTCAAAAATATCTTTTAATGCCAAAAATACTAGTTACTTTTTTAATGGGAGTGGGAATGATATTAACGCCTATTTTATTATTATCTATGATACGTCAAATGTTCTATGGATACAGGATATTGAATATTCCAAACTCTTATTTTTTTGATTCTGGACCGCGAGAGTTATTTGTTTCGATCGCTATCCTTCTACCAATAATAGGTATCGGTATTTATCCGGATTTCGTTCTTTCATTATCAGTTGACAAGGTCGAAGCTATTATATCTAATTATTTTAATCGATAGTTTTTAGGAAAAAAGAACAAATCAAAAAGCAATCCTATTTGTTTGTATATTGTTCGTTGTACAATGAGAAAGAAAAGTCCTTTTTCTCTTAAGCTTAAGTAGGATTTTCTCTTAAGTTTGAAGTGAAGTCAAAATCCAATTTGAATTGTAACCAGATGGATTTGGCCTTTGCGAGAACCATTTGAATCAAGCAGTGTACTGATTCAAATGGTTCTCGACAGTTTATTTCTTATTTGATATTCTTACTTAAATAATATTTCTTATTTATAAAATATATGAATAATATTCTATCTTTGTATTCGTTAGAATATTTTGAATTTAATTAGATGCTAGTGTAAATTAAATGAACCATAACTATGTAATCCTATTCCTAAAAAATGGACTCCAAAATAGCATATCCAAATGATTAGGAAGCCCATAGAAGCCACAATTGCGGAATTTACACTTTCTAAATTTGGAGTTGTTCGAGTATGTAAATAAATCGCAAATATAGTCCAAGTAATAAATGCCCAAGTTTCTTTTGGATCCCAATTCCAATAGGATCCCCATGCCTCGTTAGCCCATACTGCTCCCGAAAGAATACCTATGGTTAAAAAGAGAAACCCTAAACTAATAATCCGATAACTCCAATGATCCAATTGTTGAATAAGTTGAGCTTTGTAATAATTTCTAAAAGAAAAAAAAGAAGTGCTTAGTAAAACATTGTTTCTTTCAGTCATGTATTGGATCTCTCCAAAGAAAAATGACTCATTTCAAAAATTATTGTTTTTACTAAAAATCCTTAGAGCTTTTCGAAATGTAATGACTAAGAGAGCTACTGATAATAATGATCCACATAAAAGAGCTGCATAGCCCAATATCATCATACTTACGTGCATCATTAACCAATGGGATTGGAGAGCGGGCACTACAATTTCTGATTGATGCATTTCAGCTAACAGGCCTGAAGTAACAAAGCCTTGGGTAAAAATAGTAGTTGGCGCAGTTATTGTGCAACAATAATTTGGATGTTTTTTAACATATGGAATCATATGAATAATGGAAAAACTCCATGAAAGAAAAATGAATGATTCATATAAATTACTTAATGGTAAATGGCCCGAATAAATCCAACGAGTGACTCCAAATCCTGTTATACAGAAAAAAGTAGCTATCATCCCTTTTTCTGACGAATCATATAGTCCTATGATTTCATCGACTGATAAGCTTATCAAATAAATTGTAATTACAATTGAAACGATCGAAAAGGATATAAGAGTTAATATATGTTCTAAAGTAGAAAATCTCATAATAAAAAAGGGGTGCAAAGTTCTATGGAATTCAAATTTCGAATTTCATTCATTATAGGACTTATTATATCTCTTGTATAAGATGCCATGCCGCCACTCGGACTCGAACCGAGATGCTCTTGCACTGCTTCCTAAGAGCAGCGTGTCTACCGATTTCACCATAGCGGCTTAGGGTATTTGGAATAATAATAATCTATTTTGAGTTAATCGTCGAGATTATTGAAGGAGTCAATTCCATATTTTTTTGAATTCAAATGAATGAGAAAAAAAGTGTTTGGTTTCAATATTCAATATAAATAGATGCAAAATAGATGTATTAAAATATTCCAATAAAAAAGAAATTATTATCCTTTTATTAAAAAAAAGATGTTTCATTTTTCCTAGCGGACATTTTCGTAGTTTCTACTTTACTAACTAAATAATTACTAACTAAATAATTATGACTTCGATCCAAGCATATAACTTGAATTCGAAATATCCAATAACCTAATTTAGAATAATGAAGTGAATTTAGTATTTATTACTTTGTGCTCCTTTCTTTTATTTGCTGGTGCAGTTGCTAAATCGGCACAATTTCCTCTTCATGTATGGTTACCAGATGCCATGGAAGGCCCTACTCCTATTTCGGCTCTTATCCACGCTGCTACTATGGTAGCGGCAGGAATTTTTCTTGTCGCTCGGCTTCTTCCTCTTTTTATAATTATACCTTATATAATGGGTTTCATATCTTTGACAGGTATAATAACAGTATTATTTGGAGCTACTTTAGCTCTGGCTCAAAAAGATATTAAAAGAAGTCTAGCTTATTCTACAATGTCTCAACTAGGTTATATGATGTTAGCTCTAGGTATGGGTTCTTATCGAGCCGCTTTATTTCATTTCATTACTCATGCTTATTCCAAAGCCTTGTTGTTTTTAGGATCTGGCTCTATTATTCATTCCATGGAATCCATTGTTGGATATTCTCCAGACAAAAGTCAGAATATGGTTCTTATGGGAGGTTTAAAAAAGCATGTCCCAATTACAAAAACCGCTTTTTTAGTAGGTACACTTTCTCTTTGTGGTATTCCACCCCTTGCTTGTTTTTGGTCCAAAGATGAGATTCTTAATGATAGTTGGTTTTATTCACCAATTTTCGCAATAATAGCTTGTTCCACGGCAGGATTAACCGCG